TTTCTTTGTCCCCTACGCCCTTTAATTTCCAGGAAGTGGTCACTTCAACAGTCTTCGATGGTTATACAGGTATCCAAAATAGGAACGAGATGGATGTTTGTTGTCCCAACCATTTTCGTTTCGATCTCGATAAGGAAGGCGAGAATTTCGACCAAAGTCAAAGTCTGCGTATTGTTGATTTCTAGGTGTAGTGCTTCTTCTCCTATACTGTCTATTGATTCTAATGGATGAGGGTTGACTCGCACCGCAATACAGATTCATAAGTTTTAACCTCTGGCTCACTACTTGAATCGACAATTCAAGCATCTGAGGCTGCATTAATCGGGGATACACGACAGAAGGAATTGTTTTTTTTTTACAAACCTCACCTTCAAAAAGCGTAGATTTATTTCATTTTTTTTCTAGTCCGAAATCATGCGTCAGTCTTATAAGACTGAAGGTGGTAAATAAAATTGAGATCGAAAAGATATGTAAACTAATGATCAAATCACACCATCTCTGTAATAGGTAAATGCCTCCTTTTCTCCTGAAGTTGTCGGAATTATTCGTAATAAGATATTGGCTACAATTGAAAAGGTTTTATCAATAAAATTTCCATTTATACTCGATTTAGTCATAGATAGCAATCCACTCTCAAATTCTTTTCATTACCTTTCGTAAGAAAATGATTCCCCACAAACAAAGGAATTGGACACTACGAAATAACATAAAAACAGAATTTTCAAAATTTGAAAACTCCTCTTCCTTAAATTCTTTCTTTTTGACCGGAATTAAATAAAATAATAAGAAATAGTTTCGATTTCATACAAATCTAGTCGACTAGTATAAGAATGAAGAGGTCCTAGTCTGATTCCCATCTCATCTCGAAATTGAAGAAAAAAACAAAATAGATAGACCGATTAGTTGATTCCTTACGATTGATTGAATTCGTGTCAAAATATCCGAAAAGGATGGGAGCACTAGATAACATAAATGGATATCTAAAAAATCGATATCTTTCCTCTTTTTGTTTTTTCATACTTTTTTTCGAATTGATTGCCCGGAATTTTTGAAGGATCAAGTAAAAAATAAAAGTGGCTCGCTATTGATTCGGTTGATGGGGCATAATCGTTACGTAGGAGAGATGGCTGAGTGGTTCAAGGCGTAGCATTGGAACTGCTATGTAGGCTTTTGTTTACCGAGGGTTCGAATCCCTCTCTTTCCGTACCCTCAACTAATTTACCAAAATTAATGAACACAATGTATCAAAGAACAACACATACTCAAATTCAAAAAGGTAGAACTCGAACCCTCTCGGTAATTTTGATATCGATTTGCTATTGCTATTCCCTGGATAAGTACTTTATCCGGCGTCCTTTTTTAGTTACTTTTTTTATGCGAAGGAAAGGGGGGGGTAGGAGTAATAAAGTTGTCCAAACCTCTTCTTAGTTGAGTTAGGTTTAAGTTTGCCGAGAATAATATTCTACGACTAGCAATTCATTTATTTTCAAACCAATCGATTTACTCTCGATTATTTGATTGACTAATCCTTTATATTGGAATGGGTGAAGAGTCAAATGTTTTGGAACTTCCTCATGAGGAGATGAATTAAGATAGCTTTGAATCATATCTCTAGATTTTTGAGCATGGCTCGCCGTAATAATATCGTGTGGTTTGCAGCGATAACTTGGTATATCTACTATACGGTCATTAACTAAAATATGTCTATGGTTAACTAATTGGCGGGCTTGGGGAATAGTCGAAGCCATACCCAATCGGAAAAGGATGTTATCCAAACGCATCTCAAGTAATTGTAGTAAAACCCGACCTGTTGACCCCTTGGCTTTTCCGGCTATACAAACATATTTTAGTAATTGTCGTTCTGTAAGACCATAATGAAAACGCAATTTTTGTTTTTCTTCTAAACGAATACGATATTGAGATTTTTTCCCAGAGCGCGATTGGTTTCTAAAATCGCTTCCGGCTCTAGGCCCTTTACTAGTTAGACCTGGTAAAGCCCCAAGACGACGTATTTTTTTGAAACGAGGCCCCCTATAACGCGACATGAAGACTCCTTTTTTGTTTGGACATAAACAAACTGAACTAAATAAATTGATAAATTAAGCGAGGCGAAATACAATAATAATAATACACTGAAGTATTGGCCTAAAAAGAATTAAGAAATGGATTGAATTGGAGTAATAGAATTACCATTTTTGATTTATGTATAGAAATGTATAGAAATCATTTTCTTTCTATATTAATTTATATATCATATCAATAGAAATAGAAATTTATTAGAAAAAAAAAGAATCCTCTTTTTGTTCTGCCGAAACCGAATTCTTACTGTTTTTTTGCTAATTGAAATGGGGCATATAATAGGTCGGCAACCCTTGGAAAAAAGGGAAAAAGCCATTTCAATGTTCTTTGATTTCAAAAATACACTCTCAATCATGTGAAAATCAAAACAAATAGACAAAAGCCGGCTATCGGAATCGAACCGATGACCATCGCATTACAA